TTGATCATTCCTGTCTTACAAAATTATACTACCCTGAGATCCTCCGGATGAAAGAATTTCATCCGCTTTTCTTCTATGGGAGTTCCTCTGATGACCAATCGGATCTCCGATCAACAAAAGGGTTCTCCGATTCCGCTGTTTTTTCTTGGCTCTTCTATGGTCTACCCGGAGAGAGATGGAGCTTTAAGAACTAATGGCCTGAAAAATACACAAAAGTCTAACTATTCCGAAATTTGGATTCCGCTTATATCCCTGGATGTAGGATTTGGACGATTCAACCTGGACCTAGATAACCGGTCGATATCAACACTCGAATACTCTATCTTTCTTTGTCATGGATTATATATCCGTATATCAAGATAAGTGATCATAAGATAGATATCTGCTTAATGGAATCAGATTTCCTTTCGAGATGCCTTGATGGTGAAATGGTAGACACGCGAGACTCAAAATCTCGTGCTAAGGAGCGTGGAGGTTCGAGTCCTCTTCAAGGCAAACATAACGTTGGTTATTTTTGCTTATATTATGGTATGGAATGGGCACGAATACGGATATTCTCTCAAGTAAAAGCGGAGAATTTCCTTTTTTTATCAAAAAGAAAGAAAGTATTACCACGATTCTCTATATACGATACGATCTGACTCCTTCCAAGGTCTACCGAACTGGAACAATGAATTCCAAAGCTCATTATGGATCAACACGGAATATGCCCTATCTAGAATTGAATATAGGACATATTTCCATTTAGAAAATCAACCTAAAATGTCTATCTATTCCGTTTTTCCAATAATTTGTTCTTGGAGTAGAAAACAACAACCGTTTGATATGTGTTTTTGTCTTCCATGATCGAGAGAATGAGGAATCTCTCTTCAAGTTCCGGATCTATCTAATCTTTCTAAAGAAGAGATCTGAAATCCTGTTGTAGAAAATAAGTGTTTAATTTCATTCGCAAAAAGCCATTTAGTTTTCAACAATGTTTTTGTCATTTGATTCAATAACATTCTGTTAGAGAGGAACAGATTTAATAAATATTGATAACTCTCGGATAGAATATTATAAAGAAAAAGCTCATTCGATACTGAACAATTGGTTTCAAGAGATCTTTGGCGATCAATTACCAAGTCCCAGCGGTCACTCTGGCCCCGCGGATTTTCAATCACCCAGCGGTGATAAAGAGCTAAAGGACTGTCCATGTGTACATGTAGAAATTGCGATTTCATACCCTTTCCTTGAATGCGTTGCAAAGCCTCGATATGGGGTTCCTCCCGTTGAGAAACGAGAACATCACGTTTATTCCTTTTTCTTTTTCTTTTTATTCTTTTTGTTTTTTCTTCTTCTTCTGATTCTTTTTCTTCTTCTTCTTCTGAACAAGAAAAAGAAAAGTTCTGGTTGGTCATCACGGTAAATCTACGAAAAATCCTTTTTGAGTGGAAAAGTGGTGCTTTTTTGGTTTGGTCTATTCTTATTAAACGGGCATAGGCTCCACTAGTATAAAGCCTTTGCACTGTTTCTTCGTTGGAAAACAATTCTTGGTCTGAAAACAAAAAGTCCGGATCCTCCTCGTGGATTAGGAAGGAATCCCAAACAAATCGTCTTCCACGAAATAGCACAGGTTTATTATAAGATCGACATTGCTTTGATTTATATTGCATTGGATATCCAGGTTGACTTCTGAACGGCCCCAAATACTCTTGCAATGATAGATTTTCCAAATCCAACCGTAGTTTTTTGAGAACCTCCCAGTACTTCCTATACTGTGACATCACCCCCTTTTTTTGAAAGTTGAACCTCTTAGACTTATGCTGGAGCATACGAAGATGATTTTCAACCTTTTTCACGAGGATCCGCCTTTCTTGAAACAATCTGACCTGCTCTGACAATCCCAACTCGTTGAGCGTTTGTATAGGATCAAATCGATTACTGCGAAGAAAACTAAGACGCCAGACCCGAGGAAACGAAACCAACGATTCATCGAATTCTTCATTCTTTTGGAGTTGAGCATTTAGACATATTTCAGTAACTAGAGACAAAAACCCTGTTCGCATCGTATACTGATGATTTCTCGTTTTGCGCTGAGGAGGAAATAGTGGGATTTTCTTATTATCAGACTTACCTCGGCATATTCCTAACCACGGAAACTCCGCCAGAAGACTTTCTAAAAGACTAGAAGCTAGGTGGAAATCATGTTCAACAAGTCTATCGAGAGGAGTCCAATTCTCTTGATTTGGTTCCGATATCATCAACCAAGAATCCCGAGCTGCTGATCCAGCCAAGCAACCCAAAATATGGGGGAGTATAGTGAATTCCTTTATAGTTGTTTCGGCTATCGAAGGTTCTAAATACCATTTAGACAAATAAGACAAATTTGTCTTCCATAAATCCTTTGCCATAGATACAGGAGAAGATTTCGTTCTAAGCGTAGTTTGTAGAATAGCCTTTCCTACCTTATAAGGAAGTCTTTCGTGATGTTTTAGAACGGATACAATACCCTGATCCATAGATTGCAAACCCCAAGTTTGTCTATAAAGAGACAATCGAATTGTATTAGTGTCTATAACGGATTTTGCTCGCAAACAACTAATCCCTACGGCCTCATTGACAAGTCTTGCTAGGTCTCGTGCCGTATAACCTACGGTTCTAGATCCAAAATCATCGAGATAGAACAACTCTTTTTTCAAGTAAAAACCCTTCCTGCGTAAAAGAATGGGAAATTCTTTTTCTCGTTGGGGGATAAGAAGCACTCGAATATTGATGAATTGACCAAATCGATTTGGAGTCATTAGATTTGGATCCACTTTTCTAGGAATATGAGTCGAAGCAATAAAAACAATATTTCTTCGACTAATAAAAATGTTCTCATCACAGCTATCCATATGGTCCAATAAGCGATGAAGCAACGCCTTCTTCTTGATGAAGATCTCCCTCTTTATGGTAGAAGTGCGATTATTCCGTTCCAATTCATGAATGCTCGGGATCCATATTACGCAAGGAGACATGATTTCTGCCATTATCAAAGTCCGATGGATTTGGGAGAAAGTTTTACAACTAGCAAAGAACCATTCCAGATTGATTTTTATCAAAGGAACATAAGAGTCTGCTGCTAGACTTTGGACCAAATAGGATCGATCAGTTTCCTCAGGACCTATCAATAAAATCCCTTTGGAAAGGGATGGCCCTAAGAAGAAAGGAGTTTTTCTAGCTTTAGAATTGATTTTTTGATTAGACTTGGCAATCCTCTGATAAAAAGCAAAGAAGACCCATTTTTCTGCTAAACGAAATGGATTGAACCTGTAATTCACTAGATCTTTTTGAAAAATGTCAACTAAATATCGTAAATACATAAGCCCTGGCTCTTCGGTGGTTTGATAACCTTCGGAGACAAAATGTCTGTAGGTCAATTTCGATTCAATTCGGGAGAGCTCTTTTTCTGTTCTTAGAAGCAGAAGTAGATCAAATGTCTCTTTCTTCTTCTCATTATAATTATAATTATTATTAGAATTCGAATTATTATTAGAATTCGAATTATTATTAGAATTCGAATTATTATTAGAATTCGAATTCGATTTCTTATCATCCTCTGATGAAGATCTTGATGAAAAGAAAGACGGCAAATTCAGGGAAGAGTTTCGCTTTTTGCTTACGAAGTCGGACATTGTCACAGATCGATCGAATGCGCGCGGATTCTTCTTGTGACTTATTAGTATAACAAAATAAGTCATTCTAAGCCTCAGCAACCAAAACCATTCCCGGGGGTTTGACAAAAAGCAAACAATTTTCTTTAGAATTCTAAAGGCGAACCGAAAAGTCAACTCCTCTTCATATTTATGAGCATCCAACTGCGTCCAACTCGGTTCATCCTTGTTAGCCAAATTAGTAAAATAAAAAAAATCATAATTTTGAGATTTAGCAAAAACAGAATCATCATCACTAGTAAAACCGAAGATTTGTTTTGCCCAATCCGGTATTTCCCAAAAATCCTCCGGGTACTCACAGCTATTAGAAGTATCAATAGCAGCCAAACGCGGACCAGTGCTAGTAGTTCTTTCGAGGATTGGTTTGACCAAGTCCAGTATTACCAAATCGATAGGTTCTGCCCAATCCGGTATTTCCAAAAAATCCTTCGGGTACTCGCTGTATCTTTTGATTTCCACCCACCACTGTCGTAACAAAGCTGGATCCGAATGTAGCCCGAACTCGAGAAAATTGAACTGTATCAGCAAAGAAATCCAGTGTAAGAAAACAACGAAAAAATATGGAAAAAGGAAAAACATAAGGACGAACCACAAGATAACGATCCAAAAATCCCCGTCCCTCCTAGCTAATCGCAAAAGTTTCCATATCGAACTTTTCGTGCGGAGTTCATCGAACACAAATTCCCCGAAAGACACCAACCAAGGAACCAACTCATTCAGAAGCAAGACCCGAAATCGAAGTGAAAGTCGAATCCTTCGCCAAATCCATTGGAATTTCGATTGTAGAATGAACCATAATTCATGAGAAAGTACCCGCAAGATAATCAATTTATACCTAATATCTTGCCAAATAGATACAACTCGGTCGCAGCTATATAGCAATATATCCGGAAAAGTTTCGAAAAGTGTATCCCCAAAGTATTTCCACCATACAGAAGTAAAAAACCATGGCATATATGTTTGGAGCAAAATCCATTTGGAAAAATGAGTATTGATCCTATACATCTCTTGTTTCTTAGCAAGTTCTTGGAAAAAATGCGGTGAATGAAATGAGAAAATTTGTCGCTTCTCTTTCCATAAATTCCAAAGCTTATTTATTGCTTCGTTTTCTTTTATGTTTTGAACACTCTCTGTTGAACTAAATTTGTCAAACACGTCTGGAATCCGATGAAGCATTTTCGGGTTCTTATTCGGACAAATTTCCGAAAGTAAATCATCTTGATAAGATTGAGCTTGAATCAAATTCAAGGTTGAACTTACATTTTTCAGATACTGCTCGGGGTTGTTTTCTTCAAAAAAAGATCTATGGAAATTTTCCAAATTGACTATCTGGAATCTTGTTAAAGGCATTGTAGAAATCTCTTCGACCGAGGAGATATCTCTCTTGTCACGAACAAATGGATTCCATCGAGTTAATAACTTGGACAAGTTATAGTCATAATACCTTTTGTCACCACTTATGTTGGATACTTGTGACTCTATGAGTGAAATAGCCTCTTTCTCCGAGTGAACGGGTCTTATTTCACCAAGCGACAAAGAAAACAGATTGTTGTGGATGGGCAGAAAACGAAATAATTGTGCATATGTAAGATTGTTTTTGCTAGGAATCCTTTTCTCTATATAAGAAGGTAATCTGTTCTTATAATTGGACTTGGACCGAGGATGATGTAAATAATCGAAAAATTGGAGTGTATTCGCTTTGTCAAAAGCAGCCCTCGATGAGCTTTGATTCGAGAGTTTTACAGAATTCAACCAATTGTCTCGATCGTTGTATATCGTCGAAAAATCCGTATTATCCGACAATTCCATGCGGTTGTTTTCATTATCAAAAAAGTATATAATCTGTGTATGATTCGGTATCTCATTCCAAACAAATTGTGCTATTGTTCCTTCGTCAATCTTCGAGACTTTTGTCTTGTTATCCAACCACTGGATTTTGGGTTTAACGATTCGAATAAGAAATTCTCTAAACCACCACTGATAGACTATTTCGGTCTCAGGGCCGCACTGAGAAAGGAAAATATTCAAATCCGAAATGAGTTTCTCAACAAAAGGAGAAATGTCGCTGGAAATGTCGATATTGTTCCAGAGGTTTTTCAATTCCGTTTCTTCAGGAGCATCCAACAGAATCAAAGTAATCTGAATCAATATTTCTTCAATAGATAATTCCTTTGGATCGAAGTAAACAAGATGATTCGAATAGTTTTGCAAGTATTCGAATTGATCGGAGCTTTTGTATACATGCAAATTACAATTGATATATTTCGAAATTCGAATAATCAAACAATCCAACCATTCTTTCTGACCTTTTCTCCAATTTAAGGAAGGCCGGTTCATTGTATTTTTAGTTCGAAATATCCAAACGCGATTGCGTATTGTATTTTCCAAAGGCCCGTATGGGAGAATCGAGACGATTTGGTTGATTATCCGATCGAAAGAATCATCCTCTTTTTCAGTCATATTGAGCCATGGATTCTTCCTTTTTTTTCTGTGGTGGAAGATCTGATTCCATAATTTTTGCTTCTGAAGTTCATCGAAGAGCTTAGAATAATATATATCAAAGGCAGATGTATTAGCAGAAACCTGACTAGGATTAGTCAGTGATAGAGTGAATCGATCTGTTCTTTTTAGAACGATTGGTTTCAATCGACAAAAACCGAAAAGGAGCTCTTTGCAGAATGAAGAACAAAATAGATTCCAAGGCGAACTGTTTAGAAATCGACTACAAAGAAATTGGTTTATATCCCTTTGATTGTGTCTAATCATAGTACATTCGGGATCTGATGAAATAGCCAATTTCGAGGAAAGATTTGGAAAATCCGTTTTGATCTTACAGAAATCCACTCTCCTTTTTCTTTCTAATCCCCTAAAAAATTGAAAAACATTTGGTTGTCTTTTCCAACATTGGAAATTTTCCACGGGAGTGGTACGAAAAGTCATACATTCATCGATTGACAATATGTCAAAAACAGAATAACGAATTGATTTTGTCCAATTCTCGATGAATCTTTTCGTTTCTTTCGGAAACGAATTCTCTTTTATATACCTTTTGTCTTCTTTCAATACTTCTTTCGGCCAAGAGATTGGATAATTCCGCGGACACGTGTCATATCCTGAATTTGCACTAAGAGGGTCGGAATGGTCTATGGATCGATTTGAAAATCTTTCCAATTGGCTAGATTTTGGAAACAAAAAAAGGTGCGAACAAATCCACAAATTTCTAGTGAAATTGGCTTCCGACGTTTCATTTCGAAAATGCGTGGAGCTATATATAGTAGGAAATAGATTGATCGAATAGAAATTGTTTCTTTCAATCAGATTTTTCTTTTTTAGGTTATAGATAAAGACTGGTAATGTAAGTAAAACTACAATTTGGACTTTTTTGGAACTACAACTGCGTAAATCCCGTAAAAGTAACGCGCCGATAATTCGAAAGTCAAACAGCTTAATAAGACGTTCTCGATGGGACAAAATTTGAGTGCAAAATCTCAGCAAAATCGATTCGGTCCATGGATCGAATGAAGCGCTTTGTATTTGTTTGAAAAAGTTTAGCCACCAGGTCAAGGCGCGTGGATCGAATAACGAGCTTTCTATGTATTCTTTTTTTTTTTTGAAAAAATTTAGCCGCCAGGTAAAGAGACGTGATACGAGTTGTTTGATTCCGGACTCTCTTGGACATTTTCCCAAAGTACTTTCTTCCGAGATCCCGAGCCTGCTTTTTTGTTCTTGTCTCATTGGTTTTTGCCCTCCCTCTTTTACAATTCTATATTTTATTACGTGAAATATAGATAGATTCCTATCAATTCCGTATAATAAACCATTGGACTTTAAGGTTTTTTACTTGTTTGTGGTTTTCTGGAAAAGGGCGAAACGATCCTTTTTTGTGATGAGATGTCAATATCCAGACATAAAGAAAAAGTGCCCTTCGCGCTTCATCGAACTCGCGTCAACCACAACCAGAATTGGATTCGACAAATCTGTTCGTTTGAAAAAGCAAACAAACAAAATATTCTGGCCCGGGCGAACGACGGGGATTGAACCCGCGCGTGGTGGATTCACAATCCACTGCCTTGAGCCACTTGGCTACGTCCGCCCCATTAAATCTCTCTAATCGACATTCTTTTAAAGAGTTTCGTTGTCCGCCCCACCAACCAACTGTCAATGGAATGTATCATTAGAATGTGGATGGGTTTATAACCTCTTCCAGGAAATCCAAGTGTTGCAAGATCGGTCCTCTCAACAAGTTTTTCCATTGCATACTTCTGAAAAATGTTTATTGAGTTTGCCATGATTGAAATTTGAGAGAATGTACTTGGCTATCCTTCAGGCCTGAGTATCGAAGGAATTGATTATTCCGGATGATCTTTCTCTAGCATCCATGGCTGAATGGTTAAAGCGCCCAACTCATAATTGGCGAACTCGCGGGTTCAATTCCTGCTGGATGCACAAAAAATGCACATATCTAATGTCTCCAAATCCTTCTTGGAGAGGTCTATATCCCACAACAGTACGCGCTTCCATATCATCATATAACGTAGATACAAACAAAGCTAAACAAACAAAGAAAAGGGACCAAACCTCTCCTTACTTAGATAGAGGGGTTTGGTACTATTAAACTGAAAACGTTCAAAAAGCATCACAATCAATTTTAACCATCTATGGAATCCAATTCCACCGAAGCTAAGTCAAGAGGAAAATTGTGAGCGTTTCGCTCATGCATGACTTCCATACCAAGATTAGCACGGTTTATTATATCAGCCCAAGTGTTAATTACACGACCTTGACTGTCAACTACGGATTGATTAAAGTTGAATCCGTTCAAGTTGAATGCCATAGTGCTAATGCCCAAAGCAGTAAACCAGATACCTACTACGGGCCAAGCCGCTAAGAAGAAATGTAAAGAACGAGAGTTATTAAAGCTAGCGTACTGGAAAATTAATCGGCCAAAATAACCATGAGCTGCTACAATATTGTAAGTTTCTTCTTCTTGACCAAACTTATAACCAGCATTAGCAGACTCACTTTCTGTCGTCTCTCTAATCAAACTAGAAGTAACTAAAGAACCGTGCATAGCACTAAATAAAGAGCCACCAAAAACACCAGCTACACCTAACATATGAAATGGGTGCATAAGAATATTGTGTTCAGCTTGGAACACAATCATAAAATTGAAAGTACCAGAAATACCTAAAGGCATACCATCTGAAAAACTACCCTGACCTATAGGATAGATTAAGAAAACCGCGGTAGCAGCTGCAACTGGAGCTGAGTATGCAACAGCAATCCAAGGGCGCATGCCTAAACGGAAGCTAAGCTCCCACTCACGACCCATGTAACAAGCTACACCAAGTAGAAAATGAAGAACAATTAACTCATAAGGACCACCATTGTACAACCATTCATCTACGGATGATGCTTCCCAGATCGGATAAAAGTGTAAGCCGATAGCCGCAGAAGTAGGAATAATAGCACCAGAGATTATATTGTTTCCGTAAAGAAGAGAACCAGCAACAGGTTCACGAATACCATCAATATCTACTGGTGGAGCCGCAATAAAAGCAATGATAAAAACAGAAGTTGCAGTCAATAGAGTCGGAATCATCAAAACACCGAACCATCCGATATAAAGGCGGTTCTCAGTACTAGTGATCCAGTTACAAAAACGACCCCAAACACTTGCGCTTTCGCGTCTTTCCAAAATTGCAGTCATGAGAAATTCGGAGTTGATTCAATAATCAGAGACTCCCAAGCATGGCTTGTTAAATAAACAGTATAACTGAAAAAGTATACTAAAGTCAACCAAGAAAAAAATAATTGTTAAAGACATAAAACAAAATAGACGCCTTGCCCAAAAATAAAAATGATATTTTGAAAAGAAGCCAAATGTATCCAGAAAATTTTGGGTTGCCCGGGATTCGAACCCGGAACTCTTCGGATGGAGTCGATCTTTAATCTTATTCGATAAAAAACCTCCCCCCAAACTGGGCTTGCAATTTTCATCGCACACAGCTTTCTCCATGTATTTACTTTTTCTTTAGGTCTTTAGTCAAAAACACTATAGTCTTTTAACTAAATCCTTCCTTAAATTCTTCATTTATTACAAAAAGCTCTGTAAAATAAGCAGAAAATTGTGACGAACAAGATCAAAAATTTCGCGACATCCTGCTCTCTTTGCCAAGATTTCGGGAAAAAATCTAAGTTCAAAATATTGAAAAGCCAAAAGCGTTCTGTAACTAAGTCAATTTTAGATACCCACTTCACCAATTTTTGATCAAAAAATGAAAAAAAGAATTCTCCTTCCAATTTTTTTGATAAAAATTTGTTAAAAAGTTTAACATCAAATTCTTTGCGAACTACACGTATCGTACTTTTATGTTTCAAGGCTAACGTTTTAAAACATGAAAATAATAGAATATACTTTACACGATCCAAACTTCCTTTGTTTATTACTCCACTATAGTAGTAATACATAAATTTCCACGATCGATCGTATCTATCAAAAATATAATCATCTGTAAAACGAATCCAAGACAACTTACTAATTGGTTTTCCCGTAATGTCGCAGAACCCCTCTATTGACAAAAACTCAATCATTGAAATGACTCTAATTTTGGGACTAAGCTCCCTGGTAATGAACTCTGCATGATAAAAATTATATGACATCTTTATCCAAAATAAAAAATTTTTGATTGGAATGTCAACACAATAACCTATAAAAGTCAAATTTTTTTCACAAATTTTATGAAAAAATAGACCATACGGGTCGGAGAAAAAAAACAAAGTTTGCCAAAAACAGGAAAGGAAAGATCTAAATTGATTTACTAGAAAAGGATTTCCCATTAGAATCAAATTATTCCCAAATCTGATATAATTACTGAAAAAAAAAACTTCAGCGAACCCATTGCGTGTGGCTTTTTTTTTAAGTTTTTTCTTTTTCATCTTTCGATGAAAAAACATTCGTTCAAGAAAAAGTACAAAAGTTTCCAATTTTGCGCGGTAACTTTTTTTTTTTAAAATAGAAATCTGTAGTAACTCCCACCTGGAAACAAAAATGTTCCAAAATAGCAGAACTAACCTAAAAAAGGCTTTGGATCTAAAAAATTTGGATTTATCCAACAGTTTCAAAAACGGTGAAAAACAAAGGATCGAGCTTAAAAGGTGTAAAAAACAAATATCCTTAACCCAACAAGAAAATACACGTATTAAAAGCTCCGGATGAACAAAGCAGGGTATTCTTACACCTAAAGGATAATATGCACACATTGTTGTTTCTTCTAAACAGGGAATAACAGCATGAATCGATTGAAATTTTGTCTGCTCATTCACTCCCTCTATACGAATAAAGCGTTTCCACCGTGTAGAAACAAAAGCATCTACGCCCAAAAGAAACCCTTTTGTTATAAGCTCAACGGGAACATTCGTCTTGTCTTCGACAAGCGAACTTTGTTGATGTATTCGTCCAATTAAACGCTTTACAGCGAAAAAACTAAAACTGTCGAACTTTTGATACGCATCCTCCCTGCCCTCTAAGGAGGTTTGTGAACTAAAAAAAAGATTCTGAGCAATAACGTAAAAAGCGTGCTGAAACAAAAACGGATATAAAAAACATTCTTGGTAAAGTATGTTATCTTTTTGAAATAAAATAACCATTTAGAATGAAAATGAAAGTACGTTTAAAAACACAGTGCAATCTAGTTTGGTCGAGTAAAATAGAACGGGGATTTAGCATTCCAGAAAACATTGATCTCATTCATCATGCGTTGTTGTTATGCATGAAGGAAAAATCCTTTTATTTTAACAACTGAAAGCTCTCCTGACTAAAAATATAAGATCAGCACACTCAATTTTTTACACAAAAGTTGTCGAGTCCTTAGGACTATTGTTCAATTTCTGATAAAAAGAAAAAACCTCCCTCAAATCGGATACTAAAAAGCTTTTAACTTCTGATTAGTAAAAGGAATTCCTCGCTATTTTTTGAGGACCAGATTGTCGTTTATCCGAGTTTCTTCGTTTTCAAGCTATTTAGCTTTTTCCATAGACTCCCCTAACTACAAAAATATTGTCCTTTAATCGATCTTCGTTTCTTTCCTGAGATTTTGTCCGCAAAAAAAAAAAAAAAAAATAAAACCGGGCCCTTTCCAAAAAAAGAACATGGTCTTTTTTCCTTGGAATTTTAAAGGACCAGCCAAAGCTTTTGGGCCGTTCCCGAGGCCTCCACCCAATTTGTTGATTGGAGGCCCAATGGCCAAAAAATTGAGCCCCCCTTAAAAGCCGAGTACTCTACCATTGAGTTAGCAACCCTGGACAAGGGGAAAAAAACCCAGAAAAACAAAAAACGGCAAAAAAGAAAAAAAAAAAATTTTTTTGGCAAAAAACTTTTCTTTTGGCCCTATCCCCAAAAAATTTTAGAAAAGGACCCTTTTTGCCACCCCTTTTTCCCCACTTTTGGCCCAAAAAAATTGGCCCAAAAAAAAAAAATTTATTTTTGGACAATTTGGAAAAAAAAAAGGGTTTCCCCACCTACAAAAAAAAAAGAAAAAACCACCACCCTTTTTTGTTGCCGTGGAAAAAAACCAAAAGGATTTTTGAAATAAAAAAAATTTGGCCAAATTAAATCAAACTGGGTGGAAATATTCAATTTCAAAAAAAAGCTAACAAAAAAAAACTAACCCTGGCTTTACTTAGAAGAAATTCCCTACTAATTTATATATATATATATATATATATATAATTTAAAGGGGGGAGTGATCTTTCCAAAATTTTTTTTGGATAAATGAAAATAATGAACATGGCCTAAATTGTTTTTCACTAAACCCCGTCGATGTTTATGATTTTACTTACAAAAGCTAGATAAACCATCTTTGTAAGAAGAAAAACCGCTAATTCCTAACAAAAAAAAGTTAAGAAGGAATCATCGGGCAAGTCTTTGTACTGCATGAATTCAATTGATTCACTTTGATATATACACACATATACATATAATGCTTTTTGCTGGGAGTAACCTCCCCTACGCCCGGAATGAGAAACGTAATAACAAAATATATTTTCCTTTGGCTCAACTCAAGCATATCCTTGGTTATGCGATTTTTTTGTACATTCCCCATATATTTAGTTAGGAAACTAACCAAAGCTAAACAAGCCCTTTTAACTCAGCGGTAGAGTAACGCCATGGTAAGGGGTAAGTCATCGGTTCAACCCCGATAAAGGGGTTTGTTGCTTTTTTTTTTCAATTCAAAATAAAAAAAATATATATATATATATATATATTTATATATATACATATATTTTTTATTATTTGCTTAAGCCAATTCAAAACAATGTGGGGATCTAATTGCTATTAAGTCGAGGTAGACCTTTTTTTTTTATTTTCATAAATGAAATTGAAATTCACAAGAATGTAAAAAACTAAAAAAAAAAAAACTAAAAAAAAAAAACTTTTTCTTTTTAGTTATAAGGGTAAATTAAATAAGTATCTCTATATCTCTTGCTTCTTTCAAGAAAAAAGAAAAAAAAAAAGAAAATAAAAAAAAGATATATATAAGTATATCTTTTTTTTGATTCAAAAACAATTTTTGAATACAATCGATTCTTAAAAACATAAAAGTAAATTAATCGGTAGACCCCTAAAGGGATTGGAAATAGCAACAAACAAAATAGGCAATTCTGAAAACTACAGGGGAGTTATTCACTATTTTAGTTCTATTTCAAAAAATGAATACATTTTTGTTCATTTTCGTTTTGGGAACTATTCCAAAAAAAAATGAACAAAATAGTTAACAAAAAAGGAGAATGATTATGACCATAGCATTTGGAAAAATTTCCAAAGAAAAAAAAACATTCTTGGATATCCTGGATGACTGGCTACGCAGAGACCGCTTTGTTTTTATAGGTTGGTCCGGCCTTTTACTCTTTCCTTGTGCTTATTTCGCTTTGGGGGGATGGTTTACAGGGACAACCTTTGTGACTTCGTGGTATACCCACGGCTTAGCTAGTTCGTATTTAGAGGGCTGTAATTTTTTAACAGCTGCAGTTTCGACTCCGGCTAATAGTTTAGCTCATTCGCTTCTGCTATTATGGGGTCCTGAAGCGCAGGGAGATTTTACTCGTTGGTGCCAATTAGGCGGCCTATGGACCTTTGTCGCTCTTCACGGCGCGTTTGGTCTAATAGGGTTCATGCTACGTCAATTTGAACTTGCTCGATCTGTACAAATGCGACCTTATAAAGCTATTGCGTTTTTTGCTCCAAATGCTGTTTTTGTCTCGGTTTTTTTGATTTATCCGTTAGGCCAGTCCGGTTGGTTTTTTGCGCCTAGCTTCGGAGTCGCCGCAATTTTCCGATTTATCCTTTTTTTTCAAGGTTTCCATAATTGGACCTTGAACCCATTTCACATGATGGGAGTTGCTGGAGTTTTAGGTGCTGCTCTTCTCTGTGCTATTCACGGTGCGACCGTAGAAAATACCTTGTTTGAAGACGGGGATGGTGCAAATACCTTCCGTGCTTTTAACCCAACTCAAGCGGAAGAAACTTACTCCATGGTTACTGCTAATCGCTTCTGGTCCCAAATCTTTGGAGTTGCTTTTTCAAATAAACGTTGGTTACATTTTTTCATGTTATTTGTGCCGGTGACTGGTTTATGGATGAGCGCCATTGGAGTAGTTGGTCTAGCTTTAAACTTACGTGCCTACGATTTTGTTTCTCAGGAAATCCGTGCAGCGGAAGACCCTGAATTCGAGACTTTCTATACGAAGAACATCCTCTTGAACGAAGGTATTCGCGCTTGGATGGCAGCTCAAGATCAGCCCCATGAAAACCTTATATTCCCCGAGGAGGTTTTACCCCGTGGAAACGCTCTTTAACGGAACTCTTACTTTAGCCGGTCGTGACCAAGAAACTACAGGTTTTGCGTGGTGGGCCGGCAATGCCAGACTCATCAATTTATCGGGTAAATTACTTGGAGCTCACGTATCTCATGCTGGATTAATTGTATTCTGGGCAGGTTCAATGAACCTTTTCGAAGTAGCTCATTTTATACCGGAAAAACCGATGTATGAACAAGGATTAATTTTACTTCCTCATCTAGCCACTCTAGGATGGGGAGTAGGTCCGGGTGGAGAAATCGTGGACACGTTTCCTTATTTTGTGTCGGGAGTACTCCATTTAATTTCATCCGCAGTTTTAGGCTTTGGTGGTATTTATCATGCGCTTATAGGCCCTGAAACCTTAGAAGAATCTTTTCCTTTTTTTGGTTACACGTGGAAAGATAGGAATAAAATGACCACCATTTTGGGTATTCACCTCATTCTACTGGGGGCTGGCGCTTTTCTTCTCGTATTTAAAGCTTTGTTTTTCGGCGGTATATACGATACCTGGGCTCCAGGTGGAGGAGATGTTAGAAAAATCACAAATTTGACTCTTAGCCCCAACATTATTTTCGGTTATTTACTTAAATCTCCTTTTGGGGGAGAGGGTTGGATCGTTAGTGTGGACAATCTAGAAGATCTAATTGGAGGACATTTCTGGTTGGGTTCCATATGTATCTTTGGCGGTATCTGGCATATCTTAACTAAACCTTTTGCTTGGACTCGTCGCGCCTTTGTGTGGTCTGGCGAAGCTTATTTATCGTATAGTTTAGGTGCTCTCTCTGTCTTTGGTTTTATCGCTTGCTGCTTTGTTTGGTTTAATAATACAGCGTATCCCAGTGAATTCTACGGGCCCACTGGGCCAGAAGCTTCTCAGGCTCAAGCATTTACTTTTCTAGTCCGAGACCAGCGTCTCGGAGCTAGCGTAGGATCTGCTCAAGGACCAACCGGTTTGGGTAAATATCTTATGCGTTCTCCTACCGGAGAGATTATCTTCGGAGGAGAAACCATGCGTTTTTGGGATCTTCGTGCCCCCTGGTTAGAACCGTTAAGGGGTCCTAATGGTTTAGACCTGAGTAAATTAAAAAAAGATATACAACCTTGGCAAGAACGACGCTCGGCCGAATATATGACACATGCTCCTTTAGGCTCTTTAAATTCAGTAGGCGGTGTAGCTACTGAAATAAATGCAGTAAACTTTGTTTCTCCTCGAAGTTGGTTAGCCACTTCTCACTTTGTTCTAGGATTTTTTTTCTTTGTAGGTCATTTGTGGCATGCAGGTCGTGCTCGTGCAGCCGCAGCAGGTTTTGAAAAAGGAATTGATCGCGATTTAGAACCCGTCCTTTTTATGACTCCTCTTAACTAAAAAAAAAATATTCAATACAACGAACAAAAAAGAAAAGGAGAGAGAGGGATTCGAACCCTCGATAGTTTTCACTATGCCGGTTTTCAAGACCGGAGCCATAAACCACTCGACCACCTCTCCCCCAGGAGAGGATATTCTATGCTCAGAATATCCCAGGGAAAAATCCGTTAGATCGTGAAAAATGCTGATCGCCGATTTTCAAAAAAAAAAAAACGATTGCCTCACTCCAGTCATCCGATTTTTGAGTCTACATAAAAAAAAGATTAGGATTAAATGGTAAAACAAGCTAGAAATAGGATGTATTTCTATTTCTAGCCTGTTTATGTAGAAAATATTTATTTTGCAGAAATCATTTTTAAAAAAGATGACTATTGTTTTCCAATTGAGTATGTTTGCTTTAATCGCGATTTCATTTTTATTAATTATTGGTGTACCTGTTGCGTTTGCCTCTCCAGAGGGTTGGTCAAGTAATAAAAATATTATATTTTCGGGTGTCTCATTATGGATTGCATTGGTCCTTCTTGTGGGTATCCTTAATTCCTTCATTTTTTAAAGTGAAATCTGGACTAATACATCTTCAATTTAGCACATCCCCCCCCCGTTCCAACTCCCAAAAAGGTTTATTAAAGCTATAAAAAGCTAAAAACGGCCCTGGGGGATTTAGCTGAAAGGCCTCTACTATTACTAATTTTACAAAATCGAATTTGCGGATATGGTTGAATGGTAAAATTTCTCTTTGCCAGGGAGAAGACGCGGGTTCGATCCCCGCTATCCGCACTAACACTTATTAACACTACACTAATATTTATCCACCCCGCCGATTTTTGATTTTCGTTTTTTAACCTTTCTTTTTGTTGTGCAATTCCGATTAGGTTTTTGAACTCTACTTGTTCTAGCGGAGACGGGATTTGAACCCGTGACCTCAAGGTTATGAGCCTTGCGAGCTACCAGACTACTCTACTCCGCGCAAAAATATTATTTTTCTTTCTTTTTGATCTCGTCTAAAGATAAAAGCAAGTACCCCAAATAGAAAGCACAAATAAAGCACATATACTTTGTTTCTGTTATATACTTTGTTTCTGTTCCTTTATTGTCCCCTTCCTAAAAGGAAGGGGACAATAAAAGTTTGCCTATCACATTAGATTTTTGGAGGTCTACCTATACCCTATACCCACCTATACCCACGGGGAGTCTACCAACTGGATTTTGTTATACCAGGTAATAAGCAAGCATGAGCTTTCTTACGAAAAACGTGTCTACACAAAAAAAAGTCTCGATAATTCCCTCTGGGTCTTCCGGTCAAAAAACACCGCCGATGAAGACGCGTTGGCGCGCTATTACGCGGCAAAGCCTGTAATTGACTCTGAATGTCCCTTTTTTCGTCTAAAGATAAAACTTTTTTTTTCTTTTTTCTCAAAAAATCCCGAATCACACGATATTTCCGCTCCAGTCGTTGCCTTTTCTTCTCTCTTTCAATGAGACTTTTTTTTGCCATACGACGACAATAAACTATATTTAAATTATATTTTAGATGAAAAGATTCTTTTGAATTTTGCTTTTTTTGTCTAAGGGTAATTAATAA